GACCCAACAAACAAAGTAAATAGGACCAATACAAGTAGAGGAAATAGCATAGTATTGTCCGATTCACAGGGATACATGGAAGTGTCTTTATTGTCAAAATGAGTACTAAAGGATCGCATCAGATTTCGTATATTCCCATCAATTTGATATATCTTCTTCGAAAAAAGGGAAACCTTTTTATTATTATTCATTACTGAGAAAAGTACATTTTTGTTAACTGGTTTCGGTCCTTCTTTTCCCCATATAGATATTGAAGAGAACGAGCTATTTTTAGTGCCACTGTAATTTTGAAACCGAACGTGTAAATGCCCCTCAAAAGTAAGTAAATACATCCGAAACATATAAAATGCAGTTAATCCTGCTGTGGAACAGGCTATTATCGCGAAAATCGGTGAATACAACCAACTATCATTAAGAATTTCATCTTTGGACCAAAAACAAGCAAGAGGTGGAATACCACAAAGAGAAAGTGTACCTAATAAAAAAGTAGTTTTTGTAATTGGCACATATTTGGTTAAACCGCCCATAAGAACCATGTTCTGACTTTTATCTGGAGAATATCCAACAATGGGTTCCATTGAATGAATAATCGATCCGGATCCTAAAAACAATAATGCTTTCGAATAGGCATGAGTGATTAAATGGAATAAAGCAGCTCGATAAGAACCTATCCCTGGAGCTAACATAATATAACCCAATTGAGACATTGTAGAATAGGCTAAACTTCTCTTAATGTCTTTTTGAGCAAGAGCTAAAGTAGCTCCTAATAGTACCGTTATTATACCTAGCAAAGAAATGAGATTCATTATGTAAGGTATGGCTGTGAAAAGGGGAAGAAGCCGAGCGACAAGAAAAATTCCCGCTGCTACCATAGTAGCAGCATGTATAAGAGCCGAAATAGGAGTGGGCCCCTCCATGGCATCAGGTAACCATACATGAAGGGGAAATTGTGCGGATTTAGCAACTGCACCAAGGAATAATAGGGAGGCACACAGAGTAGCAAATAAAGAATTGACCCCATTATTATGTATCAAGTTATTGAAGATTTCGAACAAATCCCGAAATTCCAAACTACCTGTTATCCAATAAAAACCTAAGATTCCTAATAATAAACCAAAATCCCCTACACGATTAGTTACAAACGCTTTTTGACAAGCATTGGCTGCAATTGGTCGTGTGAACCAAAAACCTATTAATAGATACGAACACATTCCCACCAGTTCCCAAAAAATATGAATTTGTATCAAATTGGAACTAGTAACTAATCCCAACATAGAAGTATTGGAAAAACTCATATAAGCAAAAAATCTCAAATATCCTTGATCATGAGACATATAATTGTCACTATAAATAAGAACCATGATTCCAACAGTAGTGATTAGTATTGACATAATAGAAGTAAGTGGGTCGATCAAGTGGCCGAACTCTAAATAAAAATCATTATTGATGGTCCAAGAACATAGAAATTGATAGATAGAACTGCCATTGATTTGCTGAATAGACAGATCGGCCGAAAAAACCATAACTATACTTAGCAATGAAACACTAGGAAAAGCCCACATACGACGAAGATTTTTTGTTGCAGTCGGAACAAGCAGAAGTCCCCATCCTATTGACATAGTAACTGGAAGTGGAACGAAAGGTATGATCCATGCATATTGATATGTATGTTCCATAAGAAAATAAAACTTTTTTGATTCTTATTAATTGTTTCCGATTCACCAGCTCTTCTCTCTTTCGGAAGTCAAATAAATAAATAAAAATCAAGATAGAAAAGAACTCAAATAGGATTTTGAATTCTTAATTATTCCGATTCTTTCCCAAATATCGTATTGAATAAAAAGAAATTTAAATCAAGAAGTTACAATTGTTCAAATGACCAAGTCACTGGTTAAAACTGACCATTTAGTTATTAACTAAGATATTTATTAAGATAAAGAAAGAATATGAGATTTTCAATCATTCCACTATTACGGCGATTGATATCCATATAGTAAATAGTAAGGAAAAGGAATGACACCAAAAAAAGTAAAAGTACTCTATTGGGATATGGATCATAGAATCCGCCAATAACTCGACCCAATAAAATACTAGTTATTTTAGTTAGTTTATTCGGAGTCATTAATTAATTAATTGTAGAACTGATTGATTGGCTTCTATTCCAATAAAACAAACTTATGTTTATAGGAAATCCTATGATACTCGTCACTTCGCATAGAACTAAAATAAGAGATTACTAAAATTACCTTTATCGAGTAATGTATCGTTTAACAGATTAACTACCAATCTCATTTTCATTTAAATTATGAGTACTCTATCCTCGAGCTTGATCAATTAATAGAAAAATTTTACATTATTATTTTCTTAAATTAGGTAAGGATTCTTAAGCTTTTCGATTTATTCAATGTAAGACGACGAGATATAAATAGACTGAGATTGAGATATGAATTGGAACCCTTTTTGATTCTTATCAACAACAACCGGTTCGATTTCTATGGTAGCGGACCTCATAGACATAGATCGGAATGAAGATATGAAGGTACAAATTAGTACGAATTCTTCTTTCTTCGGGCATTGTATGTAATAGAGATGTGGAACAAAAAAAAATTCCTTTGAAAATCACATCGTTTTTCTTTTTTCTATTTCTTTTTTTTATCCCTAGTGTACTCTATGTGATGCGCACGTATCTATATTTTTGTATGTTATGAAGGAAGTATCCGCTATGGAATAAATATAGATAATGAATAGCAAGAACGATCCATTTTGAACAATACATGTCTTTCACATCCAACTATAAAAGTAACTTCTTTATTTTAAAATGGCGGTTCCAAAGAAACGTACTTCTATCTCAAAAAAGCGTATTCGTAGAAATATTTGGAAGAAAAAGGGATATTGGGCGGCCGTAAAAGCTTTATCTTTAGCTAAATCTATTTCTACCGGGCATTCAAAAAGTTTTTTTGTGCGACAAAAAACAAGTAATAAAGCTTTGGAATAATCTGAATCGACATGACTCGATGAATTGGATGATTTATAAGATGAATAATTCACATTAACTAATGTTTTGAACTCATCTATATGAGATAGAACTGAACCGGCTGTTGTGGTATGTAGAATAAGAATTATTCTGTCTATTGGGTTCTAAGAACGGTACTATTTCTTTTTTGTTGTTTGAAAAACAACAACAAAAAAGAAATAGTTAAACACAAAATACAAGGTTTCACTTTTCATTATAGTAGATTTTGATAATTCGCGAGATGGGGGTTGTTATTTCCCCCCCCCCCCCAAAAAAAAAGATTTTTTTTAGGAAGAAGTTTATTCGATTATGTATCTCCAATAGTTATACATCATTAAGATTTTTGGAAGATCTGAAACAAGTATGAACAACAGTAGTAAAAATGAATGGATCCTTGAAACTAATTGATTGAAATATATATTTTCAGACTTTGCTTTGTAACTCTCCGAATCACTACATAGATTCCCTCTTGTTTCGACCCAATCAATAAAAACTCCCCGGATCCCCTTTAGGTCGATATTTATGTACGAAGAATAAGTCAACCTTCCTTAATCCAAAATAGATCCTATGTTTGGACCGTAGGATCGATCAATCTATTTTATATAGAATATACTTTATTTATAAGTAAAGTACATAGCGTAGAATTCCAATAGAGATCGAAACTCTTTTGTTTTATGTGCAGCCCAATACCTAATTGGTTCGGTAAATCCTCACACGAATTATGTATACAATGAGGATCCCAACCATTAATACAGTTTTGATACCAAACTATCTAACTATTTATAGAAATTCCTTGGATGTAGTTATCCAATTGTGGTACATAAAAAATCCTATTTATTTTCTTTTGTTCAGTGAAAAATGAATCTTTTTTCATTTCCGATCCATGAAATCAGATAAATGAGAAATGAATCATCAAAAAATGATATAAAAAAAGGGACAATTCTTAGTTCTAGACCTCAACTGAGGACATAACCATCTAGTTCCAACTGTTCCAGAAGAGCTTATACTACGTGAAAGCCTGTTGTTAAAAATGACACCATACCGGGATACTAAGGATTATTGAAGTTCAAATATTCATTTGAACGAGTCTTTATTCATCGATTCTAACGTTTCCTAAAATATATTGCATTGAATCTTTCAATCTCGACGATTGAACATCATATGGGCTATTATTATTTCGATCAAGCCGCCATGGTGAAATCGGTAGACACGCTGCTCTTAGGAAGCAGTGCTAGAGCATCTCGGTTCGAGTCCGAGTGGCGGCATCCTCTAAAAAGGACACATTAGATCCTATAATGAATTTAATTCGGAATTTACATTCCGTAATTGAGGGACCCCTCTTTTTTTTTAATGATTTTTTTTTATGATATTTGCGACTTTAGAACATATATTCACTCACATCTCTTTTTCGATCATTTCAATTGTCATTACGATTTATTTGGTGACTTTATTAGTCCATGAAATCGTAGGACTATGTGATCCGTCAGAAAAAGGCATGATAGCCACTTTTTTCTGTATAACAGGATTATTAGTTACTCGTTGGATTTATTCGAGGCATTTCCCGTTAAATGATTTATATGAATCATTAATGTTCCTTTCATGGAGTTTCTCCATTATTCATATGGTTCCTAAAATAGGGAACCATAAAAATGATTTAAGCGCAATAACCGCGCCAAGCGCTATTTTTACCCAAGGCTTTGCCACTTCGGGTCTTTCAACTGAAATGCATCAATCCGCAATATTAGTGCCTGCTCTACAATCCCAGTGGTTAATGATGCACGTAAGTATGATGTTATTGAGCTATGCAGCTCTTTTATGTGGATCGTTATTATCAGTAGCTCTTTTAGTCATTACATTTCGAAAAAACATAGGTATTTTTGGCAAAAGCAATCATTTACTAATTGGGTCATTTTCCTTTGATGAGATCCACTACTTAAATGAAAAAAGAAATGTTTTACAAAACACGTCTTTTCTTTCATTTCGAAAT